CACGCCTTCTTTCCTTTGAATTCCAATTCAATCAAGTAGAGCGCACTAAGTTCCATTTTTTTATTTGTAGCAAACAAGTAGTTAGCTTATCGGAATCAAAGTAAATAAGAATGGAGTTTTCTTTGGTGACCTAAGATCTAATTGTAGAAAGAATCAAAAGTTTCTGATAACTCTTTTTTTTACCTAGATTCCCGATTCCTAATTAAGAAGTCTCTATCAACAAGATAAAAACGTGAGTTCTTCCTTTCGTGAAATTAGGAAAATAAAACGAATTTCGTCTTACGTATATAATCAAATTCAAATATAGAAAAGATAGATATATAGTTTTGTATCTTTCTCCATCTCCCGCAAATCCCATTTTCACTAAAAATCCCGGTTGTGTCGCATTCTAAGGAATCTTTCGATGATTTGTAAGAAACTCTTTGTTTATTAAATTAGAAGACAAGAACAAAACACAAAGAAATGAAGAAAAATAATAAAGTTGATTATCATATGTATCTTTCATGTAGAAAGATGAATAAGTCCATTTATTTAGTTCTACATTCCTTGGACTTATTCTATATACTCACTTAGATATATAGATACTTATATCTCTACTAAGAATTTTCAAATTGAATTAATTAATAATAACTACGAATTCATAATAATTACAATTCTTAATTATAATTAGTATAAATATAAAATATGATATTAAAAAAAAAATAATAACAGGTACAAATAGTAAATCGAGGTACCCATTTTATGACAACTTTCAATTTTCCCTCTATTTTTGTGCCTTTAGTAGGCCTAGTATTTCCGGCACTTGCAATGGCTTCTTTATTTCTTCATGTTCAAAAAAACAAGATTGTTTAGATCTGAGGGGACCCAATACAATCTCATCCGTTTTTTTTTTTTTTGAAACTTAGACTTGTAGCATAACACAGATATTTATTTTGGGAAATATGGTATAACGTGTGGATTTCCGCCGAACATAAAGGAAAGGGCTCTTATGCCTGCAGAAAATGATCTATGGGTAAATGAATTCTAGCTAGTTTCAAATAGATCAGGATCGCTGGATGCCGCCTAAAATGTAAAGTTGGTGGATCTAAAAGTTGGTGGATCTATATGTATATCAATATGTATATTGGGATCGTATGAAGGGTATGTTATTATTTTAGATCTAACCAATTTGATGAATTACTCCTAAAGGTTCACATCAAACTAGTGCTAGTTCACATCAAACTAGTGCTAGTTGATGAGAGTTCCTTCGGAAACAAAAAAAGTAAAGTCAAAATCATTTGGGGTATTCTCTCAATTCCAATAAAATGAAATCGGATCAAGTATGAGTTGGCGATCAGAACATATATGGATAGAACTTATAACGGGGTCTCGAAAACTAAGTAATTTTTGCTGGGCCCTTATCGTTTTGTTAGGTTCATTAGGATTCTTATTGGTTGGAACTTCCAGTTATCTTGGTAGAAATTTGATATCTTTTGTTCCGTCTCAGCAAATCATTTTTTTTCCACAAGGGATCGTGATGTCTTTCTACGGGATCGCGGGTCTCTTTATTAGTTCCTATTTGTGGTGCACAATTTCATGGAATGTAGGTAGTGGTTATGATCGATTCGATAGAAAGGAAGGAATAGTGTGTATTTTTCGTTGGGGATTTCCTGGAAAAAACCGTCGCATATTCCTCCGATTCCGCATAAAAGATATTCAATCCGTTAGAATAGAAGTTAAAGAGGGTATTTATGCTCGTCGTGTCCTTTATATGGATATCAGAGGCCGGGGGGCTATTCCCTTGACCCGTACTGATGAGAATTTGACTCCACGAGAAATTGAACAAAAAGCCGCGGAATTGGCCTATTTCTTGCGCGTACCGATTGAAGTCTTTTGAGAAAAGGAACTGGGCTGAAGAACGAATGCTTTCTCAGCAGGGGGGAAAAAATGCAAGAATCCTCTTTTTTATATAACATAACTTAACTGAAGTTTCGTCAGAACGTTCAGTCGAGCCAAAGCCGCCGTATATGGAACAACCATAAAACAAAACTCTTTTTTTTTTTTTATTTTTTATGCGTATCCAAATCCATGCAACTCAATTCAAACAAGTAAGAAATTGAACTAGTAGATTCAATTCATCTCATATATCAAACGATTTCGAAAGAAAGAAATTGCTATTTTTTGTTTAAGTTCAATATTTGTTGGAAGTGATACTTTAGATGCAGATAAATCATATCTTGTAAATTATTTCCTTTTTGTCAATCGACCTTTTTTCTCCTTTCGTTTGTGTTCCTTACTAAGGAATAATGGGTTTTCTTAATAATGATAACTTGGCCCATTTCTGTCTTGTTTTGCCGCTCATTTTTTTGATCATCACAATATATTTCTCTCAATTATTCTATTCTTGGCTATGGGGAATCGTTGGCATTTTTTCGAAATATTGGATATTTTGATAGAAAAGGAGTTCTTTCGTCTCAAAATCTCAATAATATTCATTCCTTAAAGTACTTCTTTCAATCAGTCATCGAAAGGAGACACTTGTTTGGAATTTGATGAATTGAGATATCTGGAAACAATATTTTTGATTATTTCTTCATTCGAATTCCACGTGGAGTCTTAGTCTATTTCTGTATTCTTTCTAGATTCAAACAAAATCACAAATCAAATAGATTCATAGGTTTGATACCCTGTCTAGAACTCATGTTTGAAAGAAATATTCGATTGCATAGAGTCGACAAATGAAGTGGGTTAATTAAAAATTCACAGGTGAAAAATGGCAAAAAAGAAAGCATTCACTCCTCTTTTGTATCTTGCATCTATAGTATTTTTGCCCTGGTGGATTTCTCTCTCATTTACTAAAAGCATGGAATCTTGGGTTACTAATTGGTCGAATACTGGTCAATCCGAAATTTTTTTGAATGATATTCAAGAAAAAAGTATTATAGAAAAGTTCATAGAATTGGAGGAAATCCTCTTCTTGGACGAAATGATCAAGGAATACTCGGAGACACATCTACAAAAGCTTCCTATAGGAATCCACAAAGATACGATCCAATTAATCAAGATACACAATGAGGATCGCATCCATACGATTTTGCACTTCTCGACAAATATAATCTGTTTTGGTATTCTAAGCGGTTATTCTATTTTAGGTAATGAAGAACTTCTTATTCTTAACTCTTGGGCTCAGGAATTCCTATATAACTTAAGTGATACAGTAAAAGCTTTTTCGATTCTTTTATTAACCGATTTATGTATCGGATTTCATTCACCCCATGGTTGGGAACTAATGATTGGTTCTGTCTACAAAGATTTTGGATTTGTTCATAATGATCAAATTATATCTGGTCTTGTTTCCACTTTTCCAGTTATTCTCGATACTATTTTTAAATATTGGATTTTCCGTTATTTAAATCGTGTATCTCCGTCACTTGTAGTTATTTATCATTCAATGAATGATTGATAAATGATCCACCAATATTAATTTAATCCAATTAGAATGTTTCTTACTTTGTAGTTCTACATAAGCATTAAAAACTTTCTATCCGGGGGATTTTCATCCTATAGTATTCCAGTAAAATGATTCCAGTAAATAGCAGAATCGTGGATAGGGAACTATACTAGCGACCTACCCAATTTATTGTAGAAATTTTCGGATCAATGATTAGACCATGCAAACTAGAAATACTTTTTCTTGGATAAAGGAACAGATTACTCGATCTATTTCCGTATCGCTCATGATATATATCATAACTCAGACATCCATTTCAAGTGCATATCCCATTTTTGCGCAGCAGGGTTATGAAAATCCACGAGAAGCAACTGGGCGTATTGTATGTGCCAATTGCCATTTAGCTAATAAGCCCGTGGATATTGAGGTTCCACAAACGGTACTTCCTGATACTGTATTTGAAGCAGTTGTTCGAATTCCTTATGATAAGCAAGTAAAACAAGTTCTTGCTAATGGTAAGAAAGGGGGTTTGAATGTGGGGGCTGTTCTTATTTTACCGGAGGGGTTTGAATTAGCTCCTTCCGATCGTATTTCTCCCGAGATGAAAGAAAAGATAGGCAATTTGTCTTTTCAGAGCTATCGCCCTAATAAAAAAAATATTCTTGTGATAGGGCCTGTCCCTGGTCAGAAATATAGTGAAATCGCCTTTCCTATTCTTTCCCCCGACCCCGCTACTAAGAAAGATGTTCACTTCTTAAAATATCCTATATACGTAGGTGGGAATAGGGGAAGGGGTCAGATTTATCCCGACGGAAGCAAGAGTAACAATACTGTTTATAATGCTACAGGAGCAGGTATAGTAAGTAAAATCATACGAAAAGAAAAAGGGGGATATGAAATAACCATAAAAGATCCGTCGGATGGACGTCAAGTGGTTGATATTATCCCTCCAGGACCAGAACTTCTTATTTCAGAGGGCGAATCCATCAAATTTGATCAACCATTAACGAGTAATCCTAATGTGGGTGGGTTTGGTCAGGGAGATGCAGAAATAGTACTTCAAGATCCATTACGGGTCCAAGGTCTTTTGTTCTTCTTGGCATCTGTTATTTTGGCACAAATATTTTTGGTTCTTAAAAAGAAACAGTTCGAGAAGGTTCAATTGGCCGAAATGAATTTCTAGATTCGCGGATTTATCGACATCAGGTTCGTAAAAAGAACCAAATTCTTGTTGTCGATTATGTATGATCAAAAAAAAATGAAATTATGAAAAACCTTTTATTTACTTGCTCTTTTTCTACGAGCTTCAGGGAATCCCTTGTACCGCATTCCTAGTCATAATAGGTAGATTTTTGTTTGAAGAAGACTATTTTATTTGACTTTATGACTTTACCACCTCTTTCTTTGTTTTTTTTAGCCAAATTGAATTGACTATGTTACTATTGCCAGATTTCAATGTCATAAAATGTATCCGTTTTATTCTATTTCAAATAGAATACAATTGGGATAGATATTAGCATAAGTAAGGCATAAGTAAGCGGGTATATAGAACGAACTATAAATGCGGGGA